TGAATGGAAAGGAAAGAACAAAAGATGAATTCCTCTTTAAAGAGACACGATATAAAAATAGACCCGTTTCTGAAACTTATTATCTGAATGTGGATCGGAATCAAGAAAATTCGAAGTTTGAAATTTTTAAAGAAAAAAAACATTTACGCGGCTTTCAAAGCAAATTTCAAATTGCAACTATTCTTTTTGACTATAAACAATGGAACCGTCCCCTGCGGTGTATAAAAATCAATCAATTGGAAAATGCTATAACCTTAAAAAATGAAATGTCACAATATTTTTTTCATACATGGCAAAGTGCTGGAAAAGAAAGAATTTCTTTTACGCACCCACCCAGTTTGTCAACCTTTTTCGAAATGATAGAACGGAAAATGTTTCTGTTTACAATAGATAAACTCGACTCAAATGAAAACGAATTATATAATCATTGGAATTATAATAATAAAGAAAAAAGAAAAAATCTAAACAACAAATTTATATCGATAGTTAAGACTATAGATATAATTGGAGGGAAAAAATCTCTTATTCTCGATGAACTCGAGAGCAGAAAGAGATTATGCAAATTTTTCAATAATAAAAAAAAAAAATACTTACCTGAAGTATATGACCCTTTTTTAAATGGTGCCTCCCGAGGACAAATTTTAAAATGTTTTTGGCTTTCAATCAAGGATAAAATTTCGATACAAAATTACATCGAAAGGGGCTGGATAAATAAGATTTATGGTATCTTTCTTATTATTCATAACTTAAAATTTCAACAGGAAAAAAAAGAATTTGATAGAATTGATAAAAAATCATTAGAAAATCAAATTAGTTTTTTGTTGAATTTAATCAACGAATTTGATGGAAAACCAACATCAAATTTAAAAAAAAATTATTTACTTCCTGAATCTAAACAAGTAAGAATAAATTCAGAAGGAAGAAAAAAAAAATTTATATTTGAAAACGTTCAAATTGATCCTAACAAAAAAAAAATTAGAAAACAATTTATTGCGCTAAAAGAAATCATAAAAAACGTTCCTCGATGGTCACACAAATTAGTCGACCATTTAGAACAAGCGGAAGAACAATATGAAAACCTAGAACTTTTGGGAAAGCGTCCTCCGGTTCGTTCAAGAAAAAGTAAACGTGTACCGATTTATAATGATGATCTAGAATATAACAATACTTTTAATAATCCCCAAGATCTTAACGACGCAGACGACATTGTTGTGATACGTTATTCACACCAACCGGATTTTCGGCGAGACATAATCACAGGTTCGATGCGAGCCCAAAGGCGTAAAACAATTATTTGTAAAGCTTCTGAAGCAAATATACATTCCCCCTCTTTTTTGGAACGAACCGAACCTTCCCTTTCTTTTGAGATTTCCGAGCTAATTAAAAAAAATTTTGAAAATTGGCTATGTAAAAATACAGATTTCAAAATTATAGATTATACAGAGAAAAAGACAAAAGAAAGTACTAAAAAAAAAAAAGCTAACAAAAAAGAGGAAGAAAAAAGAAGAGAAAAAAGACGGATAGAAATAGCCGAAGCCTGGGATAGCTTTGTATTGGCTCAAGTAATAAGAGGTCTTATGTTAGTAACCCAATCAATTCTAAGAAAATATATAATATTACCATCATTGATAATAGTTAAAAATATCCTCCGTATACTTTTATTTCAATTTCCTGAATGGTCCGAAGATTTAACTGATTGGCGGAAAGAAATGCATGTTAAATGCACTTATAACTGCATTCAATTATCAGAAAAAGAATTTCCTAAAAACTGGTTAAAAGATGGTATTCAGATAAAGATCCTATTTCCTTTTCGTCTTAAACCTTGGCACAAATCTAAGCTACGAGAAAGATATACCTATCCACTGAAAAATAAAGAACAAAAAAATTATTTTTTTTTTTTAACCGTTTGGGGAATGGAAACCAAACTTCCTTTTGGTTCTCCACGAAAACAACGTTCATTTTTTGAACCTATTTTTAAAGAACTCAAAAAAAAACTTCAAAAATTGAAAAAGAAGTGTTTTAAGGGTCTAAAAGAAAGAAGAATAATTTTTATAAATGTCTCAAAAGAAAAAAAACATTTACGCGGCTTTCAAAGCAAATTAATAACAAGAAAAAGATTAATATGTAAGATATATACACTAAGAGATAGGACGAAATTCGACCGCCCCCCACATATTTCATACTTTCTCCTACTAAAAAGCTTGCAATACCGAACCCGTTTGTAATTCCATCAATTATTTGTCTATCAAAAAAATTAATTACTTCCGCATAAAATCTTATACCTTGAATTAATAAGGTTATATAAACAAAATCAATATAACCACGATTAGATGACCAAGCATATATCATATATAGTGTTTTATCACCAACAATTTTCAGTTTATTAGAAAACCTTTTAACAAATGAGTTAAAGAAATAAAAATTTTGTAAAGAAGAATAAACAGGCTTATATAAAAAGGATGCTATTAGGATTCCACAAGAAGCTATACTGACTGAAAAAGTTGCATTTGTTAGAAATTCAAACCAATTCCAACCCATCCCTAGTTTTTTCTTTTGATGTAAAAGGTTTATAGACGGAGTTAACATTTTGGATAATATATCCAACTGCATTCCTTTTTGATTGAAGAAAGGAATTCCTATGACTCCAATGAACAAAGTAAATAAACCTAATACAAGCATAGGAAATAGCATAGTATTGTCCGATTCATGAAGATACAAAAACCTATTGTTAGTTCGGAAATAAGGAATAGTAAATAAGGGCACCATCATACTTCTTCCATTACTATGGAGTTGGTTTTCCTTTTTGAAAAAAAAAGGAATCTGTTTATTATTATTTATTGTTAATAAATATAATAAGGAATACTTTGGTTGAATCACCCCCTGTCCCTCTCTACCCCATAAAGATGTTGAATAAACCGGGCTTTTTTTTTTTTCACTATAAGTTTGAAAATAAAGATTTAAATGGCCCTCAAAAGTAAGTAAATATATCCGAAACATATAAAATGCAGTTAATCCAGCAGTTGAATAGGCAATTATTGCAAAAATCGGTGAATACAACCAACTATCATTAAGAATTTGATCTTTTGACCAAAAAGATCCAAGAGGCGGAATGCCGCAAAGAGAAAGTGTACCTACTAAAAAAAATGTTTTTGTAATAGGCATCCGTTTTTTTAAACCTCCCATAAGAATCAAATTCTGACTTTTATCGGGGGAATAACCAACAATAGTTTCCAGTGAATGAATAATAGCCCCGGAACCTAAAAACAACAATGCTTTAGAATACGCATGAGTGATCAAATGAAACAAAGCCGCTTGATAAGACCCCATACCGAGAGCCAACATCATATAGCCCAATTGAGACATTGTAGAATAAGCTAAACCCCTCTTAATATCCGTTTGAACAAGACCTAAAGCGGCTCCTAAAAGTAATGTTATTATACCGATCAAAGCTATTAGCTTCATTATGTAAGGTAAAGCTATTAAAAGCGGGAAAAGCCGAGCGACAAGAAAAATTCCGGCCGCTACCATAGTAGCAGCATGTATAAGAGCTGAAATAGGGGTAGGACCTTCCATGGCATCGGGTAACCATACATGAAGTGGAAATTGAGCCGATTTAGCAATTGCACCGGCAAATAATAGAAAGGCACACAAAGTATAAAATAAAAGATTACCTTGATTATTATAAATCACGTTATTAAATATTTCAAATAAATCCTGAAATTCTAAACTGCCCGTTATCCAAAAAAAGCCTAAAATTCCTACTAATAAACCAAAATCTCCAACGCGATTAGTCACAAACGCTTTTTGACAAGCATTCGCTGCAGTAGGCCGGGTGAACCAAAACCCTATTAATAGATAAGAACACACTCCAACGAATTCCCAAAAAAAATAAATTTGTATCAGATTAGAACTAGTAACTAATCCTAACATTGACGCATTAAAAAAACTCATATAAGCAAAAAACCTCAAGTATCCCAGATCATGAGACATGTAATTGTCACTATAAATAAGAACCATAAGTCCAACAGTAGTGATTAATATTAACATAATAGAAGTCAGTGAGTCAACTAAATAACCAAATTCTAAAGAAAAGTCATTATTGATAGCCCAAGACCATATAGCTAGATAGATAGAAGGGTTATTCGTTTGTTGAATAGCCAGATAGGTTGAAAAAATCATAACTATACTTAATAATAAAATACTAGGAAAAACCCATATACGGCGCAGATCCTTTGTTGCCTTAGGAAAAAGTAGAAGTCCTGCTCCTATTAATATAGGAACTGGAAGGGGAATAAAAGGTATAATCCATGAATATAGATATGTATATTGCATAAAAAAAAATGCTTTTATTAATTGTTTTATTGGCTCTTAGTTTTTTTGAAATGAAATGAAAGGGATCGGTTAATAAAAAAAAATGAAAATATCCAAAATATAGACTTTTCTAGACTTAATTATTTTGAATATTTTTCAACTATTTAAAATATTTCAAATCAATAGAATAGATTTCAATTGTTTAAATGAATTACTATTGAAAACTAAAAAAAACATAGTATTTTTAGTAAAATCCAATTATTACCTAAAAATTCCAATTTTAGAAAATAAAATGGAAATTTTCTTTTCATCTTAACTTAATTATTAGTATGTATTATTCCAATAATTTATATATATAATTTATATATCAAGGCTAAATAATTTGACCAAAACAAGTATTTCACCAGAATCATAAAAAACTAGAATTTTTATCAGAAAAGTTATTTTTTAAGTTATTTTTTTAGTCGGTTTAGTCCGAATATGAATAGATTTTTGGAACGTAATTGATTGTCTTTTATTTTAAAACATTTCTTTTTAGTAAAGGCTAGGATCTTCAAAGCAAGACTTAGCGTTCCCTAAAGTAGAGTATGTATTTTAGCTCATTTTATTACCGTTATAAATACATGGAGAACAATAAAAAAATTATATAGAGACGGTGTACCGTCTCTATATAATTTTTTTTATTACTATGATTGACATTTATACAATTTTTATTTTTTTATATTGATATTTTTATTTTTATTTTTATAAGGGGTATACTGGCTAGAAAATAAATAGATAACGGAAATAGTAAAAAACAATTGTTTTTTTGACCAATTGATAATAGATGTCTTTGACATCCAACTATAGCAATTAAAAACTTATTTTTTAATGGCAGTTCCAAAAAAACGTATTTCTATTTCAAAAAAACGTATTCGTAAAAATCTTTGGAAAAAAAAAGGCTATTGGGCAGCATTGAAAGCTTTTTCATTAGGTAAATCTCTTTCTACAAGGAATTCAAAAAGTTTTTTTTATGCAACAAAGAAATAATAAAAGATTGGAAAAATCTGAGTTGCTTTGATTCGAAAAACAGTCAGTCTAATTTATTTCTAATTAATTGTCAATTTTTTATAATGTCTTTATAAGTTTTAGATTATAACTTATAAAAAATTGATAAAAATTTGTATTTTATTATAATTATAAAAAATGATATTTCTATTAAGTTTTTATTTCATTTATATAAGAATATAATAAATTTTAATATTAAATATTATATAATATTAAATATTATATAAATATAATTTTAATATTATTTTTTTTTATATTATTTTTAATATTATATTATTTTTAATATTATATAAATATAAGGTAATAGAAAGGTAATAGAAATAGTAGATCTAAAATGAAAAATTTAGAACTCGAACTAAAAGAAAAATTTATATTCTCTAATGTTTTTTTTGACCCGATCAACAACAATGATAAATTAAATTTGTTTTGCTTTTATAATTCAAAAATTATTTTTTCTTTTAAATTTTTTTTATAAATTTAAATAATAAACACAAAAAAAGATTAAACCTTTCTTTTGAGTATGTTTTATGGTTTTTATGATGGGGAAAATAAAAATCCCCATCCATTCGATAATAAAAAAGTTTGAGCTTTTATTGTCTATATTGTATAGAATAACGATACGATTTTATATATTACTATTGAATATATTTATTAAACTAATTAGAGACGAACATATATATATATATAGAAATTTTGTAGTCACTAATTAATAGATAGTTAAAACTAATTAATTAAAATGTGTTTTATAACTTGCTAAATAATTATTGCTTTAAGTCACTATCACTAGATATACCTACCCTGACTTGAAATTGTGAACTAAAAAAAAAATAAGAGCCCTTTCCTTTTTTAATTTAAGTGATTATAGAGTGAATACGCAGATTTTAGATCCTATCTTTCCACTCGAGGATCAATCAAAAAATAGAAATTGATTACTTCACTCTCGACAATTGAATCAAAAAAGGGTTATTATAATTTAGAACAAGCCGCTATGGTGAAATCGGTAGACACGCTGCTCTTAGGAAGCAGTGCTAGAGCATCTCGGTTCGAGTCCGAGTGGCGGCATGTCATTTTTAAAATCTCTAAAAAAGTTAGTCCTATACTAAGTTCAACCCCTGAGTTCAATTTCAATTATAGGATAATTGAACCCCCTCTTTTTTTTTTTTGTTATGATATTTTCAACTTTAGAGCATATATTTACACATATATCCTTTTCAGTCGTTTCGATTGTAATTACAATTCATTTGCTAACCTTATTAGTAGATGAAATCATAGGACTATCTGATTCGTCAGAAAAGGGGATGATGACTACTTTTTCCTGTCTAACCGCATTATTAGTTACTCGGTGGATTTATTTGCAACATTTCCCATTAAGTAATTTATATGAATCATTAATCTTTCTTTCATGGAGTTTTTCCAGTATTCATATCGTTCCGTATTTTCAAAAAATGAAAACCTATTTCAATTTAAACGCAATAACGGCGCCAAGTGCTATTTTTACCCAAGGTTTTGCTACTTCGGGTCTTTTAACTGAAATGAATCAATCCGAAATATTAGTACCTGCTCTTCAATCCCATTGGTTAATGATGCACGTAAGTATGATGCTATTGGGCTATGCAGCTCTTTTATGCGGAGCATTATTATCACTAGCTCTTTTAGTCATTACATTTCAAAATTTCATCCGAAATTTTCGTAAAAGTAAAGATTTGGTAAACGAGCCATTTTTGCTGGACAAGATTCAATACATAATAGAAAAAAAAAATCGTTTAAGTTTAATAAAAACTTCTTTTATTTATTCTAGGAATTATTACAGGTTTCAATTGAGTGAACAATTGGATCTTTGGGGTTTTCGTATTATTAGTCTAGGATTTATCTTTTTAACTATAGGTATTCTTTCAGGAGCAATATGGGCTAATGAAGCATGGGGTTCATATTGGAATTGGGATCCAAAGGAGACTTGGGCATTTATTACTTGGACCGTATTTGGAATTTATTTACATATTCGAACAAATAAAATTTTCAAAAGTGAAAATTCTGCAATTGTGGCCTCGACGGGCTTTCTTATAATTTGGATATGCTATTTTGGGGTTAATTTATTAGGAATAGGGTTACATAGTTATGGTTCATTTACATTAACATCTAATTGAAAGTACTTGAACAATACAAAATAAACATAGGAAAGTATAAGTGTATATAAGAAAATTTGGTGTAATCAAGCGAGAACCCATTAATGGATTCAAAAGGTTCTCACTTGATTACATACATAATTAAAAAATAACTCCCATTTATTTTACTCAAACTTTAGAGAAGAATAAAGTACTTATTTTTCATTGTCCAACAAAAAATTTGGAACATCAGAATATTTTTGTTTCGTTTTTTGGTTTATTCACGAAAACTATGGATAAAAAAAATTAGATATAAGAGCTTCGACTTTCTCAACTGATAGTGAGAAAACGAAATCCGGATAAATGCCAATAGCTATTACAGGTAAAAGAATCGAGATTGAGAGAAACAATTCCCTCGGCCCAGAATCAACAAAATAAGAGTTTGGGGTAGTAAAAAGCTTGTATCCATAGAACATCTGGCGTAACATAGATAATGAATAAATAGGAGTTAATATTATTCCAATTGCCATGACAAAAGTAATTAAGATTTTGGGCATTAAAAGATATTTTTGGCTAGTAAGTATTCCAAAAAATACTATCAATTCTGCAACAAAACCGCCCAGGCCCGGTAATGCAAGAGAGGCCATTGATAAGATATTGAAAGTCGTAAATAGTTTTGGAATTGTGATAGCCATTCCGCCCATTTCATCGAAATAAACAATACGTATTCGATCATAACTCGTTCCTGCCAAGAAAAAAAGTGCAGCGCCAATAAATCCATGAGAAATTATTTGAAAAATAGACCCGTTGAGTCCTGTATCGCTTATAGAACCAAGTCCTATAATTATGAAACCCATATGGGATACGGAGGAATAAGCTATTCTTTTTTTTAAAGTACGTTGACTGGGAGATGTTGAAGCTGCATAGATTATTTGAATTGTGCCCACTATCATCAACCAAGGAGAAAATATAGAATGGGCGCGAGGCAATAACTCCATATTGATCCGAACCAATCCATACGCTCCCATTTTTAATAAGATTCCAGCTAGAAGCATACAAGTACTGTAATGTGCCTCTCCATGTGTGTCTGGTAACCAAGTATGTAAGGGTATAATCGGCAATTTAACAGCAAAAGCAATAAAAAAACCAATATAGAAAAGAATTTCGAGTTCTACAGGATATGATTGATTCGCCGATGTTTCAAAATTTAATGTTGGTTCATTATAACCAGCTAAACAAATACCTAGAATTGCCATTAATAAAAAGGCGGAACTTCCCGCAGTGTACAAAATAAATTTTGTCGCTGAATACAAACGTTTCTTTCCGCCCCACATGGATATAAGTAGATAAACTGGAATTAATTCTAATTCCCACATGATAAAAAAAAGTAAAATGTCTTGAGAAGAAAATGGTCCGATTTGACCGCTATACATTGCTAACAGCAGAAAATGGAATAATCGGGACTCTCGAGTAACCGGCCGAGCCGCTAAAGTAGCTAAAGTAGTGATAAATCCCGTCAGCAAAACGGGTCCCAGCGAAATTCCATCTATTCCCAATCTCCAGGAAAAATCAAAAAAAAGTATCCATTTATAATCCTCTATCAGTTGGATTAACGGCTCGTTCAATTGGAAATGATACCCGAATGCATAGGTTGTTAAAAGGAGTTCTATTATACATATAGAAATAGTATACCACCTAATTACCTTATTTCCTCTATGAGGAAATAAGAAAATTAGGGAACCCGCGAATATTGGCAAAACTACAATTATAGTTAACCAAGGAAAAAAATTCGTAGTAAAAATAAGATAGACTCGGACCAGAAAAGCGCGTGCTCAAATATATATATTTGAGCACGCGCTTTTGTCGGTAAAGGTAAAAAAAGCAAATGTAGTCGTATTCAAGTCGGGTTTTTTGGAACGTATCAATAAGCTAGACCCATACTTCGAGTTGTTTCATGCCACAAATAAACCCGAACACTCAAGAAATCCGTTGGACAGGCGGATTCACATCTTTTACAACCCACACAATCCTCCGTTCGTGGAGCAGAAGCAATTTGCTTAGCTTTACACCCGTCCCAAGGTATCATTTCTAATACATCCGTGGGGCAAGCTCGGACACATTGAGTACACCCGATACACGTATCATAAATCTTTACGGAATGTGACATTGGATCTATTATTTTTTTTTTTTTCGATCTAGTAAACTTGTAAATGAATCATATATTTAGATACTAGATGAATCAATGATTCCGATTTATCAGAATTTTTCTAATCAATCTACTTATGGATCGACTCGTGGGAGAGAACCAAGATACTTTGATTTCTTATATTTTTACAAACACGATCATCCAAAATGTATAGCGCTAATTCCAATTTATGAATATTCTAATTTGTATAGTTAATACTACTTATTTAACAAATTCGACTGATTAATACGAATTGATTTTCTATTACGATAAATTGACGAAACAATAGCTGGTCCAATAGCTGCTTCGGCCGCTGCAATGGCTATAACAAAAATGGAGAAAATATTTCCTTTTAATTCGCGGCTGTCAAAAAAATCAGAAAATGTTACTAAATTTATATTAACGGCATTTAGTATAAGTTCAAGACACATAAGAGCTCTAACCATATTTCGGCTGGTGATCAATCCATAGATACCGATAGAAAATAAGTAGGCACTCAAAACAAGTACATGTTCCAGCATCATTGAACAACTCCTTTCCTTAGTAATTTGATTTATTTCAATATAAGATGAGCAACCCATTTAATTCAATTTACTAGTTACTAGAATATAAAAACAAAGTATGGAACAAAGAAATATATTAGGAATAGGTCGAATAAAAAAAATTTCTATTTTAGACATATTTAGACATAAACAATTTAAAATTCTGTAAAGTAAATAAATGTGATAATACAGAATGAAATTTGATTTGGATTGCTGTTGATAAGTTGAGAGAATTTTTCCTTATTATTATTGGCGCGCCGCGGAAATTGCACCTATCAAACCGGCTAAAAGAATTATCGAAATGAATTCAAAGGGAAGAAAAAACTCTGTTGATAAATGAATTCCAATTTGTTGACTATTACTTATCAAATCATGTTCTATAATCTGGTTTGCCCTTGTAGTCCAAATAATCCCGTACCATGCCGTATCTGTAATAATAGTCATTAATAAACCAAACATACTTGTACAAATCAGCAAAGCAACCCCATTCCCAACAGTCCAAAGATTAAAATCTTTGTAATATTCTGAACCGTTCATAAACATTAGAGCAAATATTACTAAAACATTTATAGCTCCCACATAAATAAGGAGTTGTGCCGCAGCTACAAAATATGAATTTGATAGAATATAGAATAGGGATATAGAAACAAGAACTAATCCCAATGAAAAGGCGGAATAAATTGGGTTTATAAGTAATACTACTCCTATACCGCCTAAGATAAGACCTAATCCCAGAACGACTAAAAGAAAATAATGTATGGGTCCATGCAAATCCATTATATTATATGGAGGATAAGAGATAAATAACTCAAAAAATTTTTCATGACCTTATTTTATTGAAATCAGACTAGAAAAAATAGTTGATTTGCTGATTCATAAGAAATTTATTCTTGCATTAAATCCTAGGGGGTGTAAATTAATGTGGGTACAGTTATTGTACAAATTTTTTTTTCTATGAATAGAGCAGCTCGAATACGAAACTAACCGTGTCGAAATAATGTCAGAGATATTCATAAATTTTCAATCCAAATTAAAACGCGCGTCTTACCAACGAATAACCAGTGGATATTCGTAATTATTGAGATCAAACAAAACGTAAAAACTCATTTCTTTAAATCAAAACTGAACCTCAATAATTCAAAAATTTGCTTTAATCAATGATTTACTGATTTTTAATTTGAGGCGAATTCAAAATAGTTCGAATTGTATAATCGTCAATTATTACTATTGGTAAACGCCCCAGAGCTATTTGATTATAATTCAATTCATGACGATCATAAGTAGAAAGTTCATATTCTTCAGTCATTGCTAAACAGTTTGTTGGACAATACTCAACACAATTACCACAAAATATACAGATTCCGAAATCAATACTGTAATTAAGTAATCGTTTTTTTCGAATATCAGTTTCCAATTTCCAATCAACCACGGGTAGATCTATAGGGCATACACGAACGCATACTTCACAAGCAATACATTTATCAAATTCAAAATGGATCCGCCCACGGAAACGCTCCGCAGCGATTACTTTTTCATAAGGATATTGAATAGTTATGGGTAAACGATTTACGTGGGATAAGGTAATAATGAAACTTTGACCAATGTACCTTGCAGCTCGTACTGATTGTTGACCGTAATTCATGAACCCAGTTACCATAGGGAACATATCGTGAATATATATAATTTTATCTTTGTTTATTTCTCTTATTTGTATTTGACCCAAGTTGGGAATATAGGCTATCATAGCCTTTTACAGTGAAAATAGTTGAGAAGAAGTTGTTAATAATAGATTACCTAGAGAAATAGGTAAAAGAAATTTCCATCCAAGATTCAACAGCTGGTCCATTCTTATCCTAGGTAAAGTCCATCTTGTTATGATAGGAATAAACAAGAACAAATAAGTTTTAGCTAATGTAATAACGATATTAATTGTCCGCTCAAAAACACCGTATGGTTTATTTATTTCAAAAAACTCAAAAAGGAATATGTGCGGAATAGAGAAGATAGTCCAACCTCCCAAATAAAGAACTGTTACAAATAATGACGAAACTAATAGGTTTAAATAAGAAGCAACATAAAATAAACCAAATTTGATACCCGAATATTCGGTTTGATAACCTGCTACTAATTCTTCTTCTGCTTCGGGTAAATCAAAGGGTAATCTTTCACATTCTGCTAGGGAAGAAATTATAAAAATAATAAACCCTATAGGTTGACGCCACAAATTCCATCCCCAAAAACCATATTTTGATTGTGCCTCAACTATATCAACGGTACTTGAACTATTAGATAATCATAGTCGGTGATACCATCACTGTTTCCATCGCTATTCCAGAAACGTACATGAGATTTTCACTGCATACGGCTCCTTGAGGACCCTAAATAAATCTAAGGATCGAGTCAGTATTATTATTTTTTTTTATCTTTACTTTATAAGATGGATAGGGTAAAAATATATTGTACGATCCCGAATTAGACCAATTGAATTCTGTTTGGTCCGCTTTAATCTTATATATATATATATTAAAATTAATTTGAATTTAAATAAATTAAAGTGCTGCTGAATTGATCTCGTCCTTTGATTTAATAATTTCAAAAGATTTTTGAAATTTTATTTGTTGAGTAATAATTTAACTCTTCAATGAAATACTCTATAATAAAGATATCAATAACCCTTCCTTTTTACATATGAAAAGAATTTTACATTAATTCTGGAATTATGATCTGAATTCTATCTAGTAGATAAATATAGAACTATAACAAATAAAAGTCGAAAGAATAAAAAGATAGTTTTTATCCTTTCCTTTAATTTTTAATTGTATTTCTTTTTTGTGGTTTCTATGTCTTCGTTCTGTTTCTGCAAAAAGTGTAGTTAGAAAAGCAAACTAAAGGATTATTTCGTTGCCAATAGTCATTTATTTACTCGACGGATAGGAGCATACTCTGGATCGGAATTGGAGGGAGTACTGCCTAATAATTTCTACTAACTGAAAGCCCCAATTAATATTCTTTGTACATTATGCAGAAATATTCTTACTTATTTTACATAATCTACATTACAAATCCTTTGTGTATCTTGGTGTTTCTACTCATCCACTCATTTTTGTTCAATCATCCGTTACGTTAATGTAATCCATGTATGATAATACATACAAACGATAGTTAAACTCACTATAGTTTACCTTTTTTTTAGCCCGCTTCAAGTAAGGATGACTAGTTACTCAATCTTGGGGCAAAGGCTTTCGTTTGCTTATGTTTATTTCCGTTTGTTTCTCTAACATTTATATAATTTATATATATAAATATATATAAAATGAGACTCAATTTTTTTACAGCTAGTTTATATATAAGCTGTTTTCTTTCACTCATATAACTCTCAGGTTTAGTTGAGTTGATCCAGCTGAATAAAAACTGAAGATATTTACTCAATTCGTTCCACTCTCTTATCTCTTACTATAAAAAAATAGAAAGGAAGAAATATGGAAAAATTTATGTCTTAACGAATCGCACGTAGAGATATTGATAAGACACATAAAGTTAATGGTATTTCATAACTAATCGATTGAGCAGCCGCTCGTAGACCACCTAAAAAAGAATATTTATTATTTGATCCGTATCCTGACATCAGAAGGCCAATAGGAGCAATACTTGAAATGGCAATCCATAAAAAAACACCAATATTGAGATCCGCTAAAACAAGACGAGAACCAAAAGGAACTACCAAATAGCTTACTAAAATGGATATGACCGCTATGGAAGGTCCTATACTGAATAAACGAGTGTCTCCTCTAGATGGAAAGAGGTTTTCTTTGAAAAGTAGTTTTGCTCCATCAGCTAAAGCTTGAAGAACTCCTAAAGGCCCTGCGTATTCAGGCCCAATACGTTGTTGTATCCCTGCGGATATTTCTCTTTCTAACCATACAATTACTAGTACACCTATTGTTATTCCGAATACCGGAGTAAAAGCAGGAATAAGTATCCATAGAATTTCATAAGCCTGTTTTAAAAATTCCAATCTAAAAAAAGAATTGATATCTTGTACTTCGATTCGATCAATTATCATTTTAACGATCAACTTCTCCCATAATGATATCTATGCTACCTAGTATTGTCATAATATCAGCCAATTTCATTCTTTTAACTAACTCAGGAATAATTTGCAAATTGATAAAACCCGGCGGGCGAATTTTACACCTCCAAGGAAAACCACTCTGATCCCCTATCAAAAAAATACCCAATTCCCCCTTTGGGGCTTCAACTCGCACATAGAGTTCTTGTTTAGGCAATTCAAATGTAGGAGAAGGCTTTTTACTAATAAATCGATAGTCAAAGTCATTCCATTCTGGATTTCTTTCTCTCTCAAAATATCGAATTTCTAAATTCTCATATGGTCCCCCTGGAATTCCTTCTAGAGCCTGTTGAATAATTTTGATGGATTCTGTCATTTCGCCTATGCGTACGAGATATCGAGCTAACGCATCTCCTTCTTTTTGCCACTGTACTTCCCAATCCAATTCGGCGTAACACTCATAATGATCAATTTTACGGAGATCCCATTGTATTCCAGAGGCTCGCAGCATTGGTCCTGATAAACCCCAATTTATTACTTCCTCTCTTCCAATAATGCCTACCCCATCAACCCGTTCTAAAAAAATAGGATTTCGTGTAATAAGTTTTTGATATTCAGTAACTCCTGTTAAAAAATAATCGCAAAAATCTAAACATTTATCTATCCAGCCATAAGGTAAATCGGCCGCTACTCCCCCAATCCGAAAAAAATTATGCATCATTCGCATACCAGTGGCAGCTTCAAATAGATCATATACTAACTCTCTTTCTCTGAAAATATAGAAGAAAGGAGTCTGCGCCCCAATATCTGCCATAAAAGGGCCGAGCCATAACAAATGCGAAGCTATACGACTCAACTCCAACATAATTGTTCGAATATAGCTGGCTCTTTTTGGTACTTGAATATTTCCGAACAACTCTGGTCCATTTACGGTTATTGCTTCTGCGAACATAGTAGCTAAATAATCCCAACGCGTTACATAAGGCAAATATTGTATAATTGTTCGGTTTTCCGCAATTTTTTCCATTCCTCGGTGTAAATATCCTAATATTGGTTCACAATCAATAACATCTTCACCATCGAGAGTAACGATGAGTCGAAGAACACCATGCATTGATGGGTGGTGGGGGCCCATATTTACTATCATGAGGTCATTTCTTGTAGCTGGTATATTCATAGGTTTTTACTCGATTCATTTTTTCATGAATTATTGAAAGGTAAAATAAGTTCATTAAAATTCAAGATATACTAAATCAAATAATTCAAAGCGACCCCTCAAATTAACGCGTTTTTGATTCGCGAATATCTAACTGATTAATTGTTTATAACGTATTCTATTTTTCTTTGACAAATAAGACAACATCCTTTGGCGTTTTCCTAAAATTTTCCGGAGGCCTCTCTGAGATAAATAATCTTTTTTGTGCAATTCCAAATGTAAAGAAAGTTTTCGTATCCTATTAGTGAGCCTTAGTATTTGAAATTCAACAGACCCCCGATTTTCTTTTTTTTCTTCGTGCGAAATAACCGAGATGAATGACTTTTTTACCATAAAATTAAATCTTCCCCCACAGGCCTTTAATTACTAGATATATTTTTTATTATCAATAAAAAAAGTGCTACTCTTTATTATTATTTGGCATACACACTATAATAATCTTAATTTTGGTAAAAATTATCAACTGTAAAATAGTCGTCCAATAGGTAGACAAAAAGAAGGTTATCTACACTCACAAACGGTGAAAATTATATCCCTAAAAATTTAAAATAAAGAATATTTCGTTTGATTAGTATCATGTATCAAAATGAAATGTAAAACAATGTATGTGTGCATTTCTTTGTTTTCATAATATAACGATATAACGCGGGCAATAAAGTCAATCCGTATTTTACTTTTTTTTAAGTACATGAGTCAGTTCAGGTCAAAAATTGTGGATACATATGTATCCTTAGCAAACCGAAACGACTGCCATTATTGGTATCAAACCAATAGCGATTCATACAAGCGAAATCTTCTAAGCGATAATTAGGCCAAAGAAAAAATTTTATAATTAGTGTATTTGTCTCTCTGTTTCTTTTATTTAAAACTTGACTTTTTCCCTGATTTTCATTCCAAAAGGGCGCATTTAGAGGTATACCATTTCTATTCATAAAATCGAAACAAATTCTAATTCTGAATTCTCTACGACGTCTGGGGGATAAAATACTTTCAGGAACAACCAAATCATAATAAGTTTTGTCTTGATTTTCAGTAATCTTTTGAGGCTCTGGAATTAATTCATCAGAATTTGGCTTATCAGTATGGCCCTTTTGTTGGAATCTTTGATTAATTGTGTGGTTGCTCTTATGAATCACCGAAATCCCCATAGTTTGATGCATAATAAAATGATCGGCACTTTTTATAGACAGTCGAACGGGTTCTATAAGTACTATTGTTCGTTTAAGCAATTTTGTAAGAGTTAAATTTTCCTCAATTCGAAAAATCCCCGGACTTAGTTCCCCCCTTTGAATGGAGGCTATAGTAATTTCTTTTAGGTTTAGCAGTCTAAGAAAGAAACAATATACGTTAATATTATTGATTATTTTTTTATTTAAAAGACCATCCCATCTCAATTGAAAAAGAAAATATCTTTTTAGCAAGAAATCCAATTTTATGTCTATGTTGTTCTGGTATGATTTTGTCTTTTTCTCTTTTTTCGTCTTTGATATTCCAGAATTTTCTGTAATATCTTTTTCATAGTTTAAGAGAGTTGATTCAAAATCTGTATGGATTGTGAATTCTTTTTCGCTTTTTTTTTGTTTTTCTAAGGACAAAATTGAGATAAAAAAATTTATTTTTTTCTTTACAGTGGTGCTTTTATTTACATTAAAATTTAAAAGGAGCAACTTCATTAGTATGGTCCATGGTTTATTTTTATACAAATTATGAAGTATAAAAAATTCTGGAAAAGCCCAAAGTCGGAGCTTAAATATGTAACAATTTAGTATTTCTTCATTCATTCTCATCCAATCAAAAAGTTTTTTTTTTTTATTGAATGGGTTGATTCGTTGATTTTGATGAATTGTGGTAAAAAAACGAACTTTCTTATTGATTTTTGCAATTTTTTGATAATTATTAGTTCTAATCTTAATATATTTACTACTGTTGGTGTCAATCTCCATATTTCTACAGACCCCAATATCCATTTTTTTTCTAAAACACAAATTGAGAAATATCCAATGAAAAAATGGTCTAGTAGAGTTTTTCTTTATATGTATAATATTATTTTCTACTAGACCATTTTTTACCAGCATATCTACCAACATATTAAAAAATTGGCATTTATTTTTGTCGTAATGAGAAAAAAAATATAGGTTATGATTTACTTGTTCAGATACTCCAGAAAAGGAGGAATTCTTATGATCTTTAGACTTAATAAAATTATATGATAAAAAGTCGTAACTCTCTTGTTTTTTAACATTTTTTTCATAGGAAACAAATTTATTGAAATTTTCATTTTGAACTAAAGAGTGTAGATTTACTTTATTTCGACCTTCTTGTCTTATAAACTCAGCTAAATCATTTTGATAATAACCTTTTAAACCATTTTTACATTGATGTATTCTTCGAAAATTGTGCGGCTTCTTATGATTCAATTCGGAATGCAATGTTTTATGTGTTCCAATAAAATAGTTTTTTATATTATTTTTAAGAAACAGGGATTCTACATTAGATTGAAAAACAGATCTTAATCTTAACTTATAGAAATTAAAATATAAATTAAAAAAGTTCAAAACCTTGTTTTGTGATAATTTGTAAAACACATATGCTTGTGACAAATAAGATAAGTCACAAACAGAATGGAAACTCTTATTACTAATATTATAAAGTGAATCCGTTATAGTATAAATAACTGTAGTTATATTTTTGTTTGTTTTATAAATTTTTTCGTACTTTGTTTCATTATTGCAAATATAGTTAGGATGGGTAATATCGTTAGTAAAGCAACTGTATTTATTCCATTTTTTTTGTTGTTCTTTCAAAAAAAAAAATTGTACAGTTAGTCTAGAAATATTATTGATATATTTATAAATATTTCTATATATACTTTCAAAGAAAAGGTTTATAAAATAATTGGTTTTACGAATTAATCGAACATTTATTCTTTTTAAGCGGTGTAAAATCGTTTTTGGCGATTCCAATATTTTATCATCATAACTGATTTTATTCGAATTAATATTTATATGGAGGCTTATAAATTCTTTTTTATTGTCTTGTAACATTTTTTGTGTTTCATTTACAATTATCTTTGTTCGCGTAGTTAGTCCTTGTAGCTTTTGTTTTCTCAATGCACAAGTTATGCACTTCCTAGATTGAATATTAATGGACGACTCATGAATTTTCTTATTATTTCGTAGCCATTTTTTTTTTTTTTTGTTTTGATTCAATTCATATATTTCTATTTGTTTCAAGTCAACTAATTGCATTTGATTACATATTAATCTTTTTCTTGTTATTAATTTGCTTTGAAAGCCGCGTAAATGTTTTTTTTCTTTTGAGACATTTATAAAAATTATTCTTCTTTCTTTTAGACCCTTAAAACACTTCTTTTTCAATTTTTGAAGTTTTTTTTTGAGTTCTTTAAAAATAGGTTCAAAAAATGAACGTTGTTTTCGTGGAGAACCAAAAGGAAGTTTGGTTTCCATTCCCCAAACGGTTAAAAAAAAAAAATAATTTTTTTGTTCTTTATTTTTCAGTGGATAGGTATATCTTTCTCGTAGCTTAGATTTGTGCCAAGGTTTAAGACGAAAAGGAAATAGGATCTTTATCTGAATACCATCTTTTAACCAGTTTTTAGGAAATTCTTTTTCTGATAATTGAATGCAGTTATAAGTGCATTTAACATGCATTTCTTTCCGCCAATCAGTTAAATCTTCGGACCATTCAGGAAATTGAAATAAAAGTATACGGAGGATATTTTTAACTATTATCAATGATGGTAATATTATATATTTTCTTAGAATTGATTGGGTTACTAACATAAGACCTCTTATTACTTGAGCCAATACAAAGCTATCCCAGGCTTCGGCTATTTCTATCCGTCTTTTTTCTCTTCTTTTTTCTTCCTCTTTTTTGTTAGCTTTTTTTTTTTTAGTACTTTCTTTTGTCTTTTTCTCTGTATAATCTATAATTTTGAAATCTGTATTTTTACATAGCCAATTTTCAAAATTTTTTTTAATTAGCTCGGAAATCTCAAAAGAAAGGGAAGGTTCGGTTCGTTCCAAAAAAGAGGGGGAATGTATATTTGCTTCAGAAGCTTTACAAATAATTGTTTTACGCCTTTGGGCTCGCATCGAACCTGTGATTATGTCTCGCCGAAAATCCGGTTGGTGTGAATAACGTATCACAACAATGTCGTCTGCGTCGTTAAGATCTTGGGGATTATTAAAAGTATTGTTATATTCTAGATCATCATTATAAATCGGTACACGTTTACTTTTTCTTGAACGAACCGGAGGACGCTTTCCCAAAAGTTCTAGGTTTTCATATTGTTCTTCCGCTTGTTCTAAATGGTCGACTAATTTGTGTGACCATCGAGGAACGTTTTTTATGATTTCTTTTAGCGCAATAAATTGTTTTCTAATTTTTTTTTTGTTAGGATCAATTTGAACGTTTTCAAATATAAATTTTTTTTTTCTTCCTTCTGAATTTATTCTTACTTGTTTAGATTCAGGAAGTAAATAATTTTTTTTTAAATTTGATGTTG